GGAGAGAAGTATAAAAAAATCTTGATTGGGTTTACGCAATCAATATAAGTAAAAAAAGTAAGCTTAAATCCCATGTTTTTTTTATGAACAAATAAAATAAATAAAAAAAAAATAAAGTTAAAGTTTCAACGAAAAATAAACCATTATTGAATTAGCGATAATGTAAAATTTTATATTTATAGATCCAACTATTTCATTCATTTATTCACTTGATCTTTTTTCTATCTATCTGTCTTATATGAATTTATCTCACTAAAATAAAAATAAATTTTTGTCGTTATAGACGACGACATCTTATGGTAGTAATAATAAATTGAGTAGGAATAGAGCAAGAGAGGGGGAGTTGTATAGAAAGGGTTATGCAAAGTTATATACAAGTCACCCCCTCCCCCCCTTTTTTTATTTATTGTATTTCATTAATTGAATTTAATCTGTTAATTAAGAGAAAGGTCCATAAAAACTCCCGCCTTCTTTGAAATGTCATGAACAGTTCCCGTAGGTTGAGCGCCCTTTTCAAGGAAATATAGAATAGCAGGAACATTTAAATAAGTTTGATTCTTTATCGGATCATAAAAACCCACTTTCCGAAGATCTCTTCCTTCTCTTCTGGATCGAACATCAATTGCAACGATTCGATAAACCGCCCATTGGGATAGATGTAGATGAATAATACCCCCCCCCCTAGAAACGTATAAGAAGTTTTCTCCTCGTACGGCTCAAGAAAATTAGAAATTATGTCTATATATAGAATTTATAATTAATGTCAAATAGATCCATCAAATCATCAAATCAATTAAACTATGATTTAAGTACTTTTTCTTATTCTTGCCCGAAAAAGAAAAAAATCATTCGTATTCACATCCTCCTAACTCAAGTTGGATAACTCTCAAATAATCCAAAGGAAAACCTTTAGGCATTTCCTTTATTGAGCGGTCTCTAACCACGCATTTTTTGTCTGTCTCCTTTAGAATTTATTTTGATTCTTCATTATGATCTATTTTTTGAGACAACTGAAAACGGTATTTACTTGTTCCAGGATTCTTTATCGTTGCCTTGAATCGTTGGGTTTAGACATTACTTCGGTGATCTTTAATCATTTAAAAAATGGCAGCAACATACCATTTTTGCAATTTCTTTCTATCAAAGAATCATACAAATGGTTGATTCCCATGTGATACACTTTTGATCGAAAGAGTTTTACCAATTCCAATAAATTTTCGTTATGAATTTTAAACTTGTTAGAATTGGATCCTTTCGATTTCTATATCGAAAATATACTTACGAAGTTGTTTCAACTTATTAATTAACACTAACCCTAGATCCATGTCCCTAAAAAATGAATCAATACTTTTTACTCGAGCTCCATCATGATCATGTACTATTTACATCGCAACCCTCAAAAAATGAGGTTTTTCCAGTGGAACAGAACAAACGATGTCGAGCCAAGAGCACCCTCATTCCTATATAATTAATATAAAAAAATGGTGGATGTAAGAATCCACAACCGACCATATCCTTCAAGTCGCACGTTGCTTTCTACCACATCGTTTTAAACGAAGTTTTACCATAACATTTCTCTAGTAGGTTGCTGTAACCAGTATGTAATTGATTCAATTATGGAATCATGAATAATCATTGGTTCGGTCGGTACATAGTAATCTATACTTTTATGAATGGGTAGTTTCTGAAGAAGTCTCAACAAGAATTCAATTTACCCCATATAATATATCTATTTTTTTCTTTTTTAATTTATTAATTTAATGGGGTGGGGAATAAAGACTGATGTAAGGAAGGATTGGGGTTGTTATTATTTTTGATAAATCATAATCGAAAGAAAAGAACTAGGAGATCCCCATATCTATCATATAGACTAAACAAATGTTTCTGAAAGTAATTATTGAAATAAAATAAAGTTTTCAATGAAATAGAACGATAACAAGACATACATATAAGCATTTCCTCATTTTCTGCGTAGTTTATTTGACCTGAAAAATTCAATAATCTTTCTGCAATTTTTACCTAAGGTAATGTAATAAGGTAAAGTGAATAAGATAATAGATTTTGTCTCAATTGTTACATAGATTTACAATTATTCATTAGAATTAGAGAAACCACAAAATACTTAAAAACGAGGTTCAAAGAAAATACATATGTTACGTATGTAACTTGATTGTTTTTTAATGATACTCGGACAGACGCAGACATTGAAATTGGTATTTTTCGTTGACGATTAACTCCTATCTACTCCGTCAATTCTATGAAGATGATGAATCATAAATCAAAAAAGAATCCTATATTATATGTAGTTTAGGGAGTGCTAGACTATTTTGTATAAATGCAAGTTAAAACAAGTCCAGATTAAGTCATTGCTCCTATTTTTTTTTTACTTTAAACCAGTTAATCCTATTGATTATTGATTATTGATTGAAGTTAATTAGTACCCCAATATCAAACGAACACCCGCGTTTATAATTTAGAAATCCACAGAAAATTAATAATCAGACTGCACCACCATTTAAAGTTAAAGTATAGGGAAAAAAGAAAGAGAGGCTTTCGCATTTATATTTAGAATGCATCATTGAAAATTCCAATGGATATAAGAAGTAAGGCTTTTTTTTTATTTTTATGAGTAACTAATTTAAATATGAAAGGTATGGACATAGAATGAAAAGCCCGTCCCCGGATCTTTTTTTTTATATTATAATAAAAACTCTTTTCTTTTGATCTATGTTCCCATCTTACTTGGATACAAATAGATTCAATTACATCTGTGTGTTATTTGGTGTTATTTGAACACGATTAAATTTGCGAAAAAGATATAATTCAGATAAGAATTAATCATTATAAGAAAAAAGAATCATATTCTATCCAATATTATTATACTCTTAATAAAAAAAAAAAGACAATCTTTTATTCTGATATAAAATCGGTATTATGATACGACATATATAATCTGATATGATATATATAATAAGTATGCTCTGGGACGGAAGGATTCGAACCTCCGAATACCGGGACCAAAACCCGTTGCCTTACCACTTGGCCACGCCCCATTTTATATTTCTATTCGACATTAATAAACACTAATATTCTTATTAGTTGTTCGTCAATTATAGTCTAAATATCTATAGAATAGATTGTTACTAGGATTTTGATACATTTAGATATAGAATTAAACGAAATTTATTGATCATTACATATAATTCAATTAAGATATTGTATGAAAGTATGATTTCTTCTATTCTCTTTTAATTTGAGAATTGAAGTATTTTTGGTTGAGTTAGTTCAAATCAAAGAAAAGTTTTTTGGTCTACCTTATTTTTATTTTTTAATTTTTACTCATTTTTTTATATAACTTAAACTTAAAAAAAAAAATAACATTATATTATTAAATTATTAATTTTATATTATTAATAACAATAACTCATATTAATAACTCAATCAAAATAAATACAATTATCTTCAAGAACAAAACAAAAAAACAAAACGTTTGTTATGCTTAATATCTTTAGTTTGATCTGTATCTGGTTTAATTCTACTCTTTCTTCAAATAGTTTTTTCTTCGCCAAATTGCCCGAAGCCTACGCTTTTTTGAATCCAATCGTAGATTTTATGCCAGTAATACCTGTGCTATTTTTTCTCTTAGCTTTTGTTTGGCAAGCTGCTGTAAGTTTTCGATGAGATTTTGAATACTGTCCTAGAAAAATTCATGATTTATTATAAAAAAAAGATTCTAACAATTGATAAGATCGGATAAGTCTTATAGTATAAAGCTTCAATTCAAATATTGAAATTCTTGTATCGCCACGATAAGTCTGGAGATCACCCCATTTACTAATTCGGACCCTTTTTTTACATTGAAAGAACCTATTAGAGTCCCCCACAATTAGATATTGTGGGTATGCAAAAAATTTTGTTAATGAAAGACTTGACTCATATTACATTACAAATGAATTTATGAAAATTCCTTTCTATTTATTCTATTTCTAGCTTTATAAAAACCATTTTTGGTGTCAAAATGCGGTATATGTGGTATAAAAATGGAGAATCTATTCTCTTTTTTTCCAAAAAAATGATCTTGGAGATTGTGTAATGCTTACTCTCAAACTATTTGTTTACACAGTAGTGATATTCTTTGTTTCTCTCTTTATCTTCGGATTCCTATCTAATGATCCAGGACGTAATCCTGGACGTGAAGAATAAAAAAGAAAGTTTTTGTTTTCCTTGCTCGATTTTTAAATGTTCTTAGGATTTTATTTATTCCACATCTTTAACTATTAAATAAAAAAATAAAAAAAAAGACTCGTCGAAATTGAAAGATAAATAAAAAATACCACGTCATTGACAAAAGCGGAAAGAGAGGGATTCGAACCCTCGGTACGAAAAACCCGTACAACGGATTAGCAATCCGACGCTTTAGTCCACTCAGCCATCTCCCCCAATCGAAAAAGGATAATTACTATGTTACATTACACAAAAAGTAAGGTTTGAAAAAAGAGTCTTTCTTTCTTTTATACCTCTTATTTTTATTTTTTATATTCTTTTTATTATATATAATTATATAGTATCTAGACATATAAAATATAAAAAATATTAAAAAATATAGAAACTAAAAGTAATTCCATTGAGATAAAGTAAGGGCTCGAAAGAGATATCTCCAATCCACTATTCCAATGAATATAAATTATAATTCTATAATTATATATATATATATTATAAGTAATAATAGTAATAATATATATTATAAGTAATAAATTATATATTACTACTATATAATTTAATATATAATAAAAGTACCTCTTTGATTTCGTCTCCAAGAGCTTTTTTTAATTCCACAGCCCGGCCTGGTCAGTACCTCGCTGGGCCTTTTTTGTTCCAATGAATCATAGAAAAAATGATTTATTTGATTTGAAAAAAGGATACTTGTTATTGAAACAACAACAATCATAATAAAGACTATTTCGATTCCTATGATACAGAATAGAATCAAAGTGCCATTT